GGATAATAGGCATGGCAGGAATACGACTTTTTAGGTCGACCACTACACTACATAGAAGCGATAGCGAAGCCAAGCCGTATAAAGGCGAGCAGCCCTTATAGCAATAGCAAACGGCCTACTTATAGCCCTTCCCAATTTCCAGTAGTAAACTTCCCAAGTTTAAGCAGGATAACCCCCTCTCTATTCTTCTCTTCATGTATGTGGGCTGCCTGCCCCGTCCCGAATAGACGAACAGGAACAAGCTGAAGAAGCGAGAGAGATTTGAGATTCCGTAAGTAACTCAGTGCTAAGAAAGAAGGGCTTGGAAGAAGAAAATGAAATACGAACAACCGCGCTGGTTGTAATAGATCGACTTTCATGCTAGTTCTTGCTCCAGCATGAAAGTTCCATTTCAGGGAAGGACGACGTACTATGATACTTTCTGTTTTGTCGAGCCTTGCTTTGGTCTCTGGTTTGATGGTTGTACGTGCTAAAAATCCGGTACATTCCGTTTTGTTTCCCATCCCAGTCTTTCGCAACACTTCAGGTTTACTTCTTTTGTTAGGTCTCGACTTTTTCGCTATGATCTTCCCAGTAGTTCATATAGGAGCTATAGCCGTTTCATTCCTATTCGTTGTTATGATGTTCCATATTCAAATAGCGGAGATTCACGAAGAAGTATTGCGCTATTTACCAGTGAGTGGTATTATTGGACTGATCTTTTGGTGGGAAATGTTCTTCATTTTAGATAATGAAAGCATTCCATTACTACCAACCCAAAGAAATACGACCTCTCTGAGATATATGGTTTATGCCGGAAAGGTACGAAGTTGGACTAATTTGGAAACATTGGGCAATTTACTTTATACCTACTATTCCGTCTGGTTTTTGGTTCCTAGTCTGATTTTATTAGTAGCCATGATTGGGGCTATAGTACTGACTATGCATAGGACTACTAAGGTGAAAAGACAGGATGTATTCCGACGAAATGCTATTGATTCTAGGAGGACTATAATGAGGGGGATGACAGATCTACTAAAGGAAAGTAGCTTGATATTGGTTCGAATCCAATTCGTGAGATGGCCATCTTGGTCATATAGATGTCTTGACACCCTGATTTTATTTTCTCATTTTCGAATGACTGTCCCATTCCATTTTTGGTAGAACTTCAAGCCTGGACCCGCTATACGATGTATTAGTAGAACCCCTGGGATACGACGCCCTGCTCCTTGAGTATCCTGGGATTGAATACCCCGACCTCCCGGAGGCTCCCGAGAAAGCTATTTCAGCCTTCCGGACAGTTAAGGGCAATTCCTACGCCCCTCATCGGTCTGAATCCCCACCCCCGCATAACACTTACTATATTTTTCAAGAAAAACTGAAAAAACGCTTCACTTCCTGACCTTATTCTCGAGTAGGAAGGGTTCTCGCTACTAAATAAATTTCTTCAGTTGAAGTAGCTCTTTCCTGAGATGTCTTTCAAGCTGAAGAAGTAAGGGCTTCTCCAGCGTAAGCAGGTTTAGGACCAAGGGCAGGGTCTAAGGCAGTATCGATCGAAGGTGCCCCTAGGGATATGGCTATTTCTTCTCGTTCAGCTTCTCCAATATCCGTTGTTTTAGGACTTGAACTAGATAGGGAAGTTTCCTTCTTTTCTGTTGAGGCTCATTCCGGAGCATCCCGCGCATCTCTGTCAAGCCCTCCAACCTCTTCTTTCTTGGTATATGCTGTCTTTCCTCAAGGCTAAACCCAAAGGTATCTAAGGGAATCAAACCCAGCTTTTCAGGTAGCTGCTTCAATTGCATGCATCTCACCCCCACGCTCGTTCGTTCCCCACGCTCGGTTGACTTGCCATATTAGTCTTACAATACGCTCAATTCAAATGAATATGATAAAGTCTAATGACATCTCACACCACCGTATAAAAGAATAGCATCTCACACCACCAAAGGTAGACTGTCCTCAAGTAGAAGTCTTTGCTGCTGAAGCTGGTTTTATGAAGAATCCCGGGGAAAGGTGCTTAGGCTGTTTCAGTAAAGTAAGTCAAGTAAGTACTCGGATGGGATAAGTGCCATATAAAGAGTATTCTCACTCTAAGTAAGGAAGTACCTTAATTATATAAGTATGTTCCGCTTCTGCTTTCCCGGTTAGTTCGAAGTTAAACTTTTTGAATCGAAACGAACAGATGACACAACGTTCCCAACCACGTCATGAGAAAAGAGTTCTAGTAAAGAAGAAATCCCGTAGAGTATGTGAACTAAGACATTCAAGCTAAACCTAGTTTATCGGATATCAGACTTTCAAGTAGAATGTCAGAAGTAGAAGAAGGGAGTGAGGCATTAACGAGTATCCTGAAATCCTGTGAGTAAGAAAGCCCCTTTTGACTATCTATCTATAACTGGGGGAGTTCTCTGAAAGCAAGGGAGTGAGCGGATAATAGCCCCCGGCGATTGAGGGGAAAGAGTCTGTTGCTGCGTCCCCTGCAGTGTCATTAAAGCCAGTAAAGGTAAAGAGAGAAGGTGCCCTTGTTGATTATTCATATTCGAATGAGAAACTAACTGCAGACGAGTCTCTGGGATATGAGCAAAAGGTAAGAGATCAAACCGCTTCTGCCGCTGCTTCGGGATAAAGGGATTCTCACTCCAAGTAGGGAATTTTCTCAGTAATAGGATAGATGAGTCTCGGAAGTCAGAACAAGGCCCTGGCATCTATGCCAAGTGAAGCCTCATGAATAAGTATAAGGAGGGATGAAAGCCAAGTAAGTAGCTGCAGTCGCAGGTGTCTTTTCTGCGTTTAGGAGTTCTTCTTCGTTTAGTTTCGGAATCTGGTTAGGGAGTTTCACTCTGGGATGGGCCAAATGCTGCTAAGGTATCGCCGTTTGAGAGGAAAGAGTGAGAAGCACTAAACAAGAGAGAAAACCCTATCTATCTGGAGATATACCTGAAAGCAAGGAAGTGCATCACGGGTGTGGGGCACTACCGCTTATCCTTTCACACACCAGTAACACGGGCTGCATTATGTCCTCAAGTATCTGCTCTAGTAAGGAAATAGGTGAACAAGTCTGCTATTCCTGACTTTCAAATAGGTATAGAAGGAAGAGAGTAAGGAGTTGAGTCCCGTCGATGTAGGCTAGAAGAACAATCCGTCTCATATGCAGGACAGTCTAGTATCCATATCTTGAATAGGAGTCAGTGTGCATGGTCAATTCCATCTTTCCGCTGAAGGAGAATCCAATACCAGTACTCAAATAGTAAGTACCGAGAGTACGATAGTGATTAGCTGTCGAAGGCGATGAAGAAAGGAATTGGCTTGCTAGAGGACTTGCTATATTTTGTTGGCGTTCAGTGAACCGATCCAGCCTTTGTTTGAGCCGGTGGGTTGTGATTGAGCTTAGCTTGGCAGATCTCGCACCGTAATGCTAGTGCTTATTTACGAAAAATAGATTGTTGGTATGGCAGCAGCTACCAAAAGCACACTAAGTTAGTCACAGGTAGAAACCTATGAGCTCTACTAGCTCTCCGACTCTATAAACTTGTCTTTCCGGCCCATTTACCCCATCTTTCTTGCTTGCTATGAGCGTTGTTACTGCTACTCAGAACGGTCTTTCTTTGCCGGTTGCCGAAGGCTCTTAAAACCGACAGAATGACCCGGTAACGTTGCACTCCATCGGCTGATTTAGCAGCAGTAGCATCAGTGGCTTGGCTTTTCGGGCTGAAGGAAGAATCCTAGGGTGGAACCAGAAATCAACGGATAGAACCGATTCAACAGGGACTGAAGCTGACAAGCGATAGCCAAGTTAGGTGTAGGAAGGAAGATAAGCATCCAAATCCTCTTTTTATTCCTTAGCTTAGTCTGCTCTTAACACTTCTCGCCAAGTCCAATAAAATACAGACTCTCTATGACTCAAAACCCCCAACCTACATCGTACCAGATCAGACTAGTAACATCTCTTAGATGGCTGCCTTCTACTTACATTTACATAAGGACTCACCCTAGGAATGGATTTGATTCATACCCAGACTAGTCCTACCTCAGCTTCTAACTTAAGGAAGTAGCTAGCCGCTGTTGCTATGCCGTGTTTGACGATTGTTGCTAGAATGAATAGCCAAATCAAGGGAATGAATCAAAGTTTTTTTCCGGGTATAAAAGAGGTTTCAGTTCTGATTTAGACTACGTACGAGGCATAGGATGGATAGGCACCAAAGACCAACAGCAAAAGAATAACCTAATTCTCTTAGTCAAGGTAGGGGTTCAGATCTCATCATGCCTTTTTTTTTGCATCATTTCACCAACCCTACTCACCTTCCTCCTTCTGCTCTTGCTTGCCACTCCATTAATTATTATCAAGCGTAATTCGACGGAAGCTATTCGAAAACTATTGAACTTGCTCCGAAGTTTATGATTTGGCTTTTGTGTGTCACTGATTACGGTTTACGATTGGATTGCTATCTTATCAAATGAATGCTATAGCCATTGAGGCTAGAAAAATCCATTAAAAAAGGAAGGGAAGATTACAATTTTTTTTATAAAGAGGTACCCTTCATCAAGAAAGCTTGCATAAGAGATCCTTCTTACTGCTCTATCTAGAATGAAAATCTAAAGATAAAAATCAATGTTAGGCTGTGGGGCCACAAGGGCTGGGACCCCTAAGGAGAGGTCAACGAATGCTCTTCGAATTGGTCTATAGCCGATGAACCGACCAGGACACCCCCCCTTTCTGCCATATCTCTCACCGCCTCAGACTAGCTATCCCTAGCCGAAAAAAGTATGAATAGAGCAGTTGAGTGCCTTTCCTTCCCCTATCTTTGTTTGCCACCACCCGACTTAATGGTAAGAAAGCCCGCCTCCTAAGAATGAAGGAATGGATTAATCACCTTTGGGGCTGGTGGATGGATCGCCTTTCCTTAACATAGATGGTGGATGGGCTTCACTTAACAAACAAGAGAATGGGCCATACGGGTGCCTACATTGTTAGTCTATTTGATTTACGGGAAGAGATATTTATTGAATAGAAAGAATGAAACCTGTACCAGCTTATCGCCAACCGTGCTTCCTACCAACTCCGCCTATCCCAGACGGTCGGTCCTATTGATTTAGCCGCACCTGAACCCGCAACAGCTGCCTCTAGTCCGAAAGCAACTTACTTTTCTGATGAATCTTAGCTTGCTTTTTGAATACAGTCAAAGTGGGACATCCCTTGTTCTCGCATTCCTTGCCCTTCACCCTCAGCTAGTTGCCTTCTTTCCTAGGGAATTCAATCACATCGGATCAGTGAGCTAAAGTCAGTCCCTCAACAGCTAAAGTAACTGCTTGATCTGTCACCCTCCGTGATTCAAGCCTGTCACCAAGCCTTAAGTCAAAAGCTCTGGTTTCAAGCCCTTTAGTTTAGGGCACCAAGTGAATCAAAGCAAGAGCTTACTCAGAGCTCGAACTCTATTTAAATCAAAGTCAAGCGAAGCAAAGCAAGCCAGCCAAAGAGGGATAGGCATGATCATTCTATTCTAAAGGTAGAGATCCTGAACTAAGGACTGAAAGCTAGAAGTTCTCTATGTGAACATAGGATCCTATATAAACAACCGGAAATGCTAGACTAACTGCTCTAGAGGCAACCTACTGGAGAAAGCCAGAGGATGGAAGTTACTCGGTTAAGAGGATTAGGGAATAAACGAAGGAAAGAAAGCTTAACTCGCTCGAACTTCCGAGGGCCAGTGAACTCAATCTTGAACCCCTGTTTAGCTTTCTCTTTAGCCTATGAGGTTTGATGACAGACCGTGGTAACTTCAGAAGCTGAAGAGGAGATGACCTTAGAAGATTCTATTAGAAGTAGGAAAGCCTTCAACAAGAGAAGGAGACCCAAGCACAGCCAACCTACCTTACTTATCGAGAAGGGGGTATTCTATTAGATTAGTAAAGGAAAGCACCATTCTTAGTTATTAGTCATTCGCTCGCTTAAAGAAGACAGCCTCCTTAGCTGCCGAAAATGAAAGGCTGAAAGTCAAGTAAATGAGTTAGGAAACCGAGTGCCATCTATCGTCTGATTAGTCTTCGTGGTAGCGGGCCTTGCTTCTTTTCTTTTGCTATTGAATCTGCTATTGAAGGAGTAAGCTGCGCCCTTAGCATGCTTTTGCCCAGGAGTGGGTGCTGACACCCTTTTGCCTTATCCGCTCTTGGTGGTTTAGTTAGGGCAGTAGATTACTTAGAGGTTGACTTTATTCTTGACTGCTTTCCAGCTATCAAAGTGGATTAGCCTTGGAAACCTTTGAAATGCTTTAACTGCGGGGCATTCAACTGTCAAGTGCCCGAATCATACCCAAACCCTTACTCAACCTCTGAAGAAGAAGAAGGAAAGAAAGCGGTCCCTAAAAAGACTGAGAATGCTAATGACTGGAAAGTAGTGCAGAGACCTTCAGGTATGAAGCAGTGAGCTGATATGATAGAAAAATGCCTGTCAAATTGTTGGGTCTGCAGCAAATAGATTGAAAATGCTTTCTAATGAAGACCTATCTGTAGATGATGTCATTCTTCCCAAAGAATCAAATGCAGTGCTATGCCAAGAAAATCTAGATAAGGTGGAACAGATGCATCACCTTTCTTATGAAAATGAAGGAAAGCAGCAGACTATTCAGGAATCTCCTAGCTTTGCTGCGGGTAGTGAAAGTGGAGCAAGAGAGGAAGATGAATGTGCAGCTAGGAGAGCTGCTACTTCTGAACTTGATAACTTCAGCTAGCTGACTGGTTTACTACTTTCTTTCAACCCTTGGACTGCTATCCTTGGCGTGAACTGGCCCGCCTACTGAACTCCTACTGTCCTGCTACCAAGCATTCTCTCTTTACGGGTGCACTAAGAAAGATTGCTACAACGAGAAAAGGAAAGAAAATAGACTGCCATAAATCGTAGACCGGAACTGCCCTCGCCTACCTGCACTGACTTCCTTGCCTTACGAAAAGCATTTCAAAACTTTCTGTTTTTACTGGTAGTAGTACAAACCTATCTATTGATTAAGGTAAGGAAGGCGGGTTCACATCGCTATCTAAGCGCAGACGTTACTAAGCGGCTGCTGGTCTAGGTGTTCGAAGCATGATTCATCAACTGGTAAAGGGAGTAGTTCATCTGAAACCATTCCTCTCTAAAGTCAAGGAAAGCGAAGCTAACCGCTTTGAGGCTGCTTTCGAAACATTCTTCATCGACAGGGATTTTTCTGTCATTACAACTTGGGCAAAGCCGATTGCTTTCTTCCGGAGAATCTATGGCAACGTGAGAAGCTAAGTTTCTAATTTGATCACAAAAAATAGGTAGCTCAAAGCGCCAACCCTTCCTCTTAGACACTACTACTGATCAGCATGACTTTCTTTCTTGAGTAAGGTAAGGGGTACGGAAACGTCCTCTTATCACAGCTTGAACGGGGTTCATTGTTGGGAAGAAGACGAAGTCGATTCAATCCAACTCCAACCGGATAGAGATTGAGTCTAGAAAGAAATAAGAAAGAGATTATTCCCTAAGAGCTTGTCCAGTACCTTTTGTTTAGAGTCTTTCTACTTTCTGTCAGCTATAACCAAGTTGCTATTTCGGGGTTAAGGAAATGAATTGTAAGTCGCGTAATCCCCCTTCCTCCCTTGCAGTCAAAACTCTCCTCTAATAGCAGAAAGCTTCCATGCCCTATTCTCTATTTTGGAAAAGGACCTCTTACGGCAGTTGACAGTGGAAACTTTCCAGCTAGCGATTGATCCAGTTACCGGTAAAGGACAGTTGACAGAAGAAAGAAGAGAGATGAGCTACTATCACTCAAGAACTAGAAGAAGGAAAGAAAGAGATTCACTTCGCCAGCCTTGAACTCCTCTTTCTTGGATCGTTGTTTGCGACAGACCGATTGAGACAGATCTAGAGATAGAGCAGCAAGGGAACACTTACCAATACCTACTGTGGATCAGGCTGAAGTGTTGCATCTCCAGCTTCTACTATTGTTGCACCGCCTTGATGCTAGAGGGGCTCTCGGAAAGAGGGGGCAAAGCAAAACCAAGAGGAGGTCGTAGATACGAATCACTCTCTCTCGTAGGGCATTTTTCTGTAGTAATGTATTTCGGTCTTGATCGTTGCCCACGGAGCGGTAACGGGCGGAAAGAGCTATGATAGGAGTCGATGCCTTTCTGTCCCGAAAGGCTGAAAGCAAAAGGAGATCGCTTTCGATTCAGGATCAAGCCCAGGAGGTAGCAGTCGTTGGACATGTCCCTTCTTTAAAGTCAAGGTAGGAGAGTGAGATGACTTACTAGGACAGAGCGAGCCAAAGGGAATCAATAGTAGAGTAGACAGAAAGGAAAGATTACGACTCTTTCCGATAGAGAACCAAAGAGCAGACAGGAGCAAGCCAGAGACCTATTCCATATGATAAAGCTACCCATTGAGGGAGCTTAAACCGATGTCCCTATGTGCCAGCCGTTACCTTCCTTTCAGATAGGTACTTCCCTGCGTACTATACTTATCTAATTCTAGTTTCAAGCCATAGGAATCTCGATTTCTTACTAAAGCTAGCGGCTTGACTTGGTGTGAAGTTTTCATAGCATGGGCATGGGGAAAGGACTCTTTGCATGAGTTGGCTGTTTTTCAAGAACTGGTTTGACATGAATCTCTGGAAGGGCTTTCTCTATCTCCTTAGGGTGTAGAACTCATCTCGGGCAACTAAAGAATGGGAAGAAGGTAGCTAGCAGCTTCCATAGCTGTCTGTGATAGGCCACAAGGTGAAGCAGAAGGGAATTCATGGACAAATGTAGCTGTTCGGGAGTCAATAGACTGTTCGGAAGTAACTGATCCCACATTAGCATTAGTAAGGGAAGAGAAAGACCTGATTGACCTAAGGCAAGAAAGTCTAGCCTAGCCTGAATCCGAAGTGCTCTTTTGCGTATAGTATAAATGGCCTCTTTTTGTGCATCAGATCCGGGCAGCTAGGAAGGAAAAGTCTGAAGCCAATAGGTTGTTTTCAAATGTGCACATGAAGAAGAAATGTTGGGGAGATTAAGTGCCTAGCCCTAGCCTTAGATGGAGCAAAGCAGACTGAAGCTGGCTCTGGGAACAGGAAGGAAGTGAGCACCCTGGCGGAGAAAAGAAATGAAACCTAAAACATAAATGGAAGCCTAAGCCTTCACATCCGAGAAAAATCATCAGTTTCCGTTGGATAATCTTTTTGACAGGGTTGGCATGGTTAAGGCAGAATATAAATATTTCACAACTAAATGAAGTTAGTCTTGGCTTCTTCTTCTTTTATGGGAGACAGGGGCAAGGAACCCACTCTTAGAGCAGGAAGCCCGTAACCATATTAGATTCGTAGCTCGTTAAGGGAAATTCAATCAAGTCGGCTACCATAGAGTCAGACCTTTTTCCGATCCTATCTCATCAAAGCCGGGTAACAAAAAGAAGGAACTTTCTAATGAAATGAAAGAAAGGCGAAGGAACAGAAATGGGCTCCTTCGGTTACCGTTCTATCCGTTCTAATCCTGACGGTTTTGAATGCTATTGACTTTACCGCTCCAGAATGAGAAGTGGTTTTTTTATTCCGGCCTGATAAAAGTGATCTTTGAAACAGAAATCGACTCAAAAGTAACAGAATAGGCTTGAGAGTAGCTCTTTCCAAATAGGTCGAGTAGCCAATGAAAAGGAGCTCTCTAGTTGGGATTTACACGCACAGCCTTCTCCTATGAGTCAGCCTATGTTATGCGCCTGCCTTTGAGAACCTTTCAGCTGGTTCCCTTCGTCGGCATCATTGAACCTCGTTAGCATTTCTAAAAGAATTGGAGGCTCAAAACGAATGGTCAAAGGAATTGATGATTCGTGTTTAGTCTCCGATCTTTGCCTAGTCTTCGAACCAGCACTGTATAGAGGGGAACAAGCTAAGACATATAGCAAGACTAGAACTCCTATTGCATGCATCGATACCAGACCAGACAAACTAAAGCTAGCCCACTGCATAGTGAAAGTCTCTCTTAATTTCGCATTAGCTTTCAGTGAAACTTCCGTCTATGTAAGAAAAGTCTGAACCTCCCTTACTTTGTGGGCGCACTGACCAAAGACCTACTCCTGCTTAGCGCACGAGACTCACTTATGCCTTGCTTATTTTACCTTCGGGTACTATAAGCATATAGTATATTAGCTCTCTATAGATTCACTCTTTTTCTTAAAAGAAAGATAGAAGGGCAGCTACAGACTCCGTTCCTTATCGCATCGTTTGCTATCCTACCCTACTTCGCTAGCTAGACTATCGCAAGTCATTTATACCAAAAGACCTGGCCATCGCCAACCAAGAGGGGGGGGGATGAACCTACTTCCAGAGACTACTCGCCTTGAACTCCGTCCCCTGAACATGACTGCTTATGCAACTACTGTGCTAGAAAAATGGCAGGAGACCACATACCAAGAAAGAGGTATTACGCAAAAAGGGGCAGGCTATATTAGCTAATGTCTCTCAGCAGGATGCCCCACACGGAACCAATCGAAGGAGATGAGAAGGTATCGTAGATTGGGGTAGCAGTAGCTGGTCGTAGTTACTTTATATAAAAAATGGATTGAAGCATCATGAAATAATTAAATTCTAATAATGAAATAGAAGAAGAACGAATAAAGATCGGATTTGCTAAATGAAGGTGTAGAAGTGGCTGTAGTCAAACAATAGTAAGGAGAATTCGCTTAGTCTTCCGGTTCAGAAGTCTATTTAGTTTCACAAAATGCTTATTAATGAGATGAGTTGCTAAACACAGTCAAGTCGTAAGACAAAGAAAAGCGTAGGTAACAATTCGTCTACCGAATAGCAAGCAATCGCGTAAAGCAAGACGTGGGATATTTATAATGAATAAGGAAGTCTTCCCGTCTGCAAGACCCAGCTAAAGCCATCTTCCCTGGGGACTACGAAAACCTTCCATTTTGTGGTTTTGATCCTCTTTGCCATTCTTTCGTTTTTATGGTTAGCCATCGGTCGTAGAAAGACTCTTTTTTCGACAGGTGACTCTACCTCTGCTGGGGTCAACCATCAAGGTGATACCTACAGGCTTGTATGTGGGTGTAAAACTAGAATCCTCGGGGCTTGACTTTTTACAGGTTCTGCATGGAAACGATCGGGCTTAAATATTGATGCAATGTAGCCAGAACATCTAGTGCAGTGACTTGGTGTTTACTACCTTAAGGCATGCCTTGACTCCACTCGATGGGACTTGCTTTCATAAAGATTTTTGCTTATTGACTTTATTGACTCGCCTTTACTTTAGGGTATATCTTGTTTGTATAAGTAAAAGAGGATAAGACCACCGTTTGCCACATTTGCTGATGAAACAAGATAAAGAACGGGTTCTCCCTACTTGCATTGAGCGGGATGCTGCTTTCTTCTCTGTTTTCGAGATCAATTGACTTCCATTGACCTAGATGGGAGTTGTCTTCTTCGATAGCGGGTTCTACATCCGGCATCCCTCTTGATTTCCGGGAGAATGTAGCCGATTTACTTAGTAAGCTGGGACCTGTCCAATTGCTAGTTTGGCTGGATTTGTTCGTTTCGAAATGCTAGGTTGACATAGAAGAATCCGAAAGGAGATGCATTGAAGAAATGTCAGGGCTGTCCCGCTAGTTGGATAGGCGACTTCTCAATCTTGGAAGAGCATCTTGCAAGGGTTAGAGGTTTTGAAGGATGAGCTGGTATGGAAGATAGAAAGCCACGTTTGTACTCGTGACTTAGTGGATCGAAACAACCAGTAGAGATTTCGGATCTTATTATACGTGACCCCGAGCCCCGATTCTGATCTTCTTTTCTGGTAACTGCCGCTTCGATCAAGCGTTAAACTACTACTTATGGCTTCGGTCGAGAAAGGTATGGGCTATGGGTCGGTAGGATAATGCTAGGTCAATTCGGTCCACTGTCTCTACTCCCACCTATCCCGCTTAAGGTTATATGGATGAAGCTTGCTTTGGGTCCACCACCTGGAAGAGTATTGAGATTTCTTGCTTTGAAGTGGGGTTGTAGTTAATCGATTAGCTAGTAGGCTAAGGTCTAAGCACTAAGGGAACAAGGGGCTAGCCTCAAAACCCTAACACTAAGCTAAGTGAACGACCAGCAGCTAATCGACTAAGTGGATTAGGATTGTTAGTGAGTGAAGCTTTGGGAAAGCTTACGAACGGGTATCCTTTGATTCCCTTTACAGTGGGAAGGAAGAAGCGTAGCGGGACGGGAGGAGTTAATACCGGTTAGCCCCTCGCTTTATGGCTTAGAAGAGTAGCTGGCATTGGCTCTTTTTAGGGACAGTCGATCAAGGAGATGACGGAAGATGGCATCAAATCAACGGCGTAAAGGCTTGGATGACTTTATTTAGGCCATGGCACTCTTTTCAATGGCAAGGACAGCTTTCGTCGTTTTTTGACTAAAGACATTCAATTTCGATCATTACTCCAGATTCCGTAATCCGACGTGAACTTGCACGACTGAGCTGCGCTGCGTTTGCCTAGCTGGGTGAAGGACGTAAAGGAAGAGGGCCGGCAAGTTACTTATTTTTGATTCCCAGATGCATTGAAATAACAAATAAGCATAAGCAGTAAGTAGCGAGGATCACAGAGAGAAGGTGATTCACGGTGAAGTATTAATGGGAGACCAACTCCGGGTACTAGTAATAGACTTTCTTACAGGTCTTATATCCGAAGCTCGAGTCAAAGTGGGAGGAATTGCTTTCTAGTTCGACGAGAGCCAGATATTTGTTATATCCATGTTTATCTTACTATACCACTTGATATTAGATATTCAAAGATGGTCACTCTATTCTTTTAGCTATTCACTCACTGCACACTAATAGAATCTAAACACTTTCAAAGTGTGGTGGATTTATAAAGGTAGGTTGGCTGTGCTTGGGTCTCCTTCTCTTGTGTGCGTCTTAACTATTATTGAAAGGACAGGATCAGTATGACCTCTGGCTCAAGGCCTTTAGGCTGAGCCCATTCATTCCATTCGATCGATCTGACCTATTAAGCGATAATAGCAGAGGAGGATTTTTTTGAATTGAATAAAGCAAGACTTTCCCTGAGTCGCCTATAGTAAGGAGCTCTGAAGCCCCTAGGCAAAAGCTTTGCCCAAGCTCGTCGCAGAAGCCATGACCCAGTTTATATTATAGGGTAGGCGGAAGCCCATAAGGCCCCATGTCCACGGTGCAGCGCCCGCAATGGTTGCTTTGAGAGCAGTTCTAATAGAGAAAGTAGGCGTGGAGGAATACCAAAGGTAGCTAAAGGCGTTGAAAAAGCCTGACTCTCTTCTTCAGCAGCACTTCAAGCTTCTCTTCCGTCTACCGATCCGCGGTTTGCCATAAATAGCGCTTTCTTTTTTAACTTCGGGTATAGATAGTATCGAATTGCTATAGGCATGTGGGCTTTAAGAGCCTTGGGCTATAAATACTTAAGAAATGGAAGAACTTAGTGGAACCGTAGTAGAACCGATAGAAGAGCAAGAGAGAAGAGCTATTCATGAATAGATGACCAAAAAGGCCTTGTCACGAGCTGGAGTCGAACCAGCACCTCTGGGAAATGAAGACAATCCCAGCGAACTACCATTTCTTCTAATCGTGACTTTGTTCACCCGGTTCGTCATGCACAATCAAAGCAAAACTAAAATGACTACATCCGGTCGCGTTTCCGCTAAAACACTAGAATCCCAAAATGAGTTATTTAAAGATGTATGTGACATAGGCAGGGCCATCTTTTTTGAGCCTTTGTCTCAAGAGATCTAAAAACTTGATTTCTTCTTGGTCCCTTTCTCCCACGTCCACTTCCAATTCCCTCCGGTCCAGTCGGTCGCGATGTTGGCCCAAGAAGTCGTTAAACGCTTCTTGGGGGTTGTAAGGGGCCTGGGCGGCCAAGGTAGGATTCTGGGTTAAGACTTTTTGAAAAAGTCGTAGACACTCATGTTTGAGTTCTCGGATCTGTAGATCCCTGTTCTCAAACTCGAGTAATCTTTGATACTCTTGCTGGGAGGGAGCTTGCCCCAGCGCGAGTTTGATGTCGGACCAATATTCTCCCTTTTCCTTATCCAGCAGATAGGAGCTACCGTCCCCCTCGAGTCGTGCAATGCGATTTCGCATCGACGATTCCAAGCTACAATTGTGGGTAAGGGGGGGCGGCCCCGCTTCATCCACCCTTGGGATCGCAGAACGAGCCGATGTGCCTTCCATTTCCGGTTCGGGCGAGGGCTCCATCAACACTTTGATCTCGAACGAATCCTCCGTCCAGGAGGAACCAGAATTGGAAGGGATTATTCCCCCACCCGACGGACTCATCATATAGATTTCGGCCCCACTAGCGAATAAAGCCCTCGCAGCAAAACCAATCAAAAAAATAATAAAACCGGAACACCCTACTTTAAGTAAGAGTAGCGAGAGAGATCGAACCCCAAAAGAAAGAGTAGCCTTAAAGAATAAGGCATGAACGAACTCCGATTGTCCGCACCGGACCCCAATAAAATACAATAAGACCCCTAATACTACAAGGAGAAATAAAGAAAGTAGAGTAGTTCTTACTCTTTTTTGCATTCCTTATTTCTTAAAACCTCGATCTTCAAAGAAAACTGACTCCTCCTACTCCTTCTTCTCCTTTAGGATAGGATCGTCGTTGGTCCTTCTTTCACTAATGATCTAATGATCTCACCATTTTCTAGTAGTTCTCGCTCCTAGCTCGCGGAGCGGCATACCGGGAAAGAATTCACCCTTTCGCTTGCGTGAGCAACGGCCCCTAGCGCCCAGAGCAAGCGCCTTTAGTGTTCCCGACCGCCTGCCTTTCGGCCTTAGCGTTCCAAACAACCAGTAGTGTGACCGATCTGTGTTCAAAACAACCGATGACGCTAGCGACGACTCGTGGGGCCCCCTAACGCCGAACAAAAAAAAAGGACTAGTGCTATAACGACGAGTGGTGTGGTCCTAACAACCTAATATGGTAACGACAACTCGTAGTGGTCCTAACTACTAGCAACAACCACTACGGCAAGCGCCACAACGACGATAACGCTAGACCGTAATATATAGGCTTGCGAAGCAACCACTCCCTTGGTAACCTTGCTCCGCAACCATCGAGTCGGCCTTACCAAACCAAAGACAACTAGTGTTCCCAAAGACGGAAGAACGACATGCGACGGAACAAGACGGTAAAGCAACCACTCGTTGTCGTTTAGTTGTCCGTCACTCGTAGTCTCTGCGTCATAGGTGGTTGTTCGGAAGGGTTTGACAACGTAACAGACAGCTAGGCAGTTACTACGCAACACACATTGGGGTGGTGCAACAATGGAACGACTAGTAGTCTACGACTAGTGGTGTTACGGAACAACTACCCGACGAGTGGTAATAACGACAACTACAGTAGGTTTGACAGTAGCGTTAGGACGACTGGTTCTCGTAGTTGTATTGCCCTAACGCAACGACTCAAACAACTACGAGTGCTCCCAAGACGATGAGACGCATGCGCTATACCGTCGAGTATTGCTTGCGAAGCAACCGCAACTCGTTGTAGGTCCTCTCCTTACATTACAGTCGAGTAGCTTTCACTCCTTCGCTTGCAATGTGCGGTTGGTTTACCTAACGCATGGCTTCCCCAACGCCAATAGTCGCATGAGTTCTCCTAGACCGGAACCCATGCCTTTAAACAAACCGCATGATGCGTTCCGGAGTTGCCGTAGTTCTGTTACCGCCTTGTCGTCTTGGGTTGGGAAGGATACGACAGGCTCAATTCAAGGACACTCAATTTCAAGCTCAATTTCAGGCTTTCGAAGCTCTGACGCTTTCTGTCGCATTTGTTCTCTCTTTTGTTTACCTATCATTTTCACTTTCTTTAACCGTACTTAGGTAGCTCTTCGTTCGTTCGGCAGAGGCGTAGAGCTATCTACTTGGTCGCGACTGGCTCTGCTACGCTAGGTTCTCCCTATGGCGCTACGCATCGTTCCCTTCGGTCGAGCGAATCCCATTGTTCCGGTCCGAGAATCCCTATGTCTGAGGTCGAGCAGCTACGCTCTCGTTGGTCGAGGTTAGATCCTCGTATGTCGCCACTCTCGTCACTGGGCGTTCTCACTTTTTCCTTGTTATCTCAGGACACTCTGCCAGGTTGTTCCTTGTTGACCGGCCTTGTGATTCTCGTTATAGAATGTAGTGCCCAACAGTTTAAAGGAACGGGTGAAGTCTCGGGATCCGCTCTAGTCGAGTAAGAGATTTCCCCTGTAGAGTAGTCTCCGTATCAGTCCATGGGCTAAGGTGCAATTGCCTTCTTAGAGCCAGTAACTTCGTACTTTAAATTGGAGAAAAAAGAGTTCCAGAGGCATCTTCCATTCATCTCTATTTTGGTTTTTCTGCACCATATTTTGATCTCCCTTTTCTTCGATCCGGAATTCCCAACAAATCCTTGACTCCTCGAATACAATGGGATTTCACACCTGGCGAATCTTTCACTCTACCTCCTCTTATTAAGACTATAGAATGTTCCTGCGAATTATGACCTTCCCCCGGAATGTGAGCAAATATATCATGTCGATTGCTCAACCGTACTTTGGCTATCTTACGTGGAGCTGAATTCGGTTTTTTCGGTGTTCTCGTTGGTACACGCGGGCGTACTCCTTGCTTCTGGGGACATTGATCCGAAGCTCGAGTACGGTCCGTGCGCCGTTTTTCTTCTCTACCATGACGAATCAATTGATTTAATGTAGGCATCGGTCGCTCTTTCTTTCTTTTGTCCTTCGCCCCGATTTTTCCCCTGTAATGTAACTAGTGTTTACTCCCGATCCGAAGCACCCCTTTTCCATTCATAGAGAGATCCAATCGTCAAAATCAATAAAAAGGCCATCATGGACCAAGATCCAAAGGGATCAATCTTGTTGGGAGGTACTGCCCAAGGAAAGGAAAAGGTGACTTCCGGATCAGGGATAATAAATAAAATAGAAACAAGATAAAATCGTATATCAAAACGACTTCTGGCATCACCGAAAGGATCGAAACCACATTCGTAGGCCGACAATTTTTCTGGGTAGGTCGAACTATTGGAAGCAAATGGAAAAGGAACACCGAGTGGGATCAAAGAAACTAGCGGACTGATCACTAAATAGATAAAAATAGGTGCAAATTCTGACATCACCACAGCCCACTTTGTTTTCTCGCTCCTTGCTCGCGGAGCGGCATACCGAAAAAAAGATAGGATTTGAATCGATGACTTAAGCCCTTGCGCTATTCCCCCCTGATCGCATCGTAGATAGCAGTCAGAGTCAGTACGCTTTCTATTCTCTTTATATTATATATGAAAATAGATAAGAAAGGAGGGCTGCCGAGGCCCGGAACTTCTCCGAGAGGTTCCTTTCGATACTCTGCGCACATCGGTAAAGGCCTTACTCTATTCCTTGTCAGGAATAGCGGCCTTAGTCTACTACTATCGGCTATCTCACTCTCGGGAAATCGGGGGTTTTGTCGGGGAATCGGTGTCGTGGTGGTGCTACGAGATGGCGATTTATCGTATAGAAGAATGGATCCGCGGACCTATTGATTGACCATA